AAATACTGGAGCCATAGTGAAAACGAGTCTTAATAGGGCGTTACAATGTCACCAATTACGGACCCGAACCCGGATGATCTAACCATGGCCAGGATGAAGCTTAGGTAATACTAAGTGGAGGTCCGAACTGACTGATGTTGAAAAATCAGCAGATGAGCTGTGGTTAGGGGTGAAATGCCAATCGAATTCGGAGCTAGCTGGTTCTCCCCGAAATGTGTTTAGGCGCAGCGGTTAGTGTTATAGTGTAGGGGTAAAGCACTGCTTCGGTGCGGGCTGGTAATTCGGTACCAAATCGATGCAAACTCTGAATACTACATGTATAGCTAACCAGTAAGACTATGGGGGATAAGCTCCATTGTCAAGAGGGAAACAGCCCAGATCACCAGCTAAGGCCCCTAAATAATTACTAAGTGGCAAAGGAGGTGGGAAGACTTAAACAACCAGGAGGTTTGCTTAGAAGCAGCAATCCTTTAAAGAGTGCGTAATAGCTCACTGGTCGAGTAATCCTGCGCCGAAAATGAACGGGACTAAGTAATTTGCCGAAGCTGTGAGATTAAAAAACTAATACTAATTAGATAATCGGTAGGGGAGCGTTCTGTTCTAGATTGAAGCGTTAGCGTAAGCGGGCGTGGACGAAGCAGAAGTGAGAATGTCGGCTTGAGTAGCGAAAACATAGGTGAGAATCCGATGCCCTGAAAACCTAAGGTTTCCTCCGGAAGGCTCGTCCGCGGGGGGTAAGTCAGGACCTAAGGCGAGGCTGAAAAGCGTAGTCGATGGACAATGGGTTAATATTCCTATACTATTCTTTATTGGCAACGAGGGACGAAGACAGCTAGACTAGCCAAATATTGGTTATTGGTTTAAGTATACGAGGTGTTGAGAAGTAGAGAAAATACTTTGAGCTGAGTTATGAATACGGAATAATGTGTGCATTATCTGAAGTAGTTGATGTTATGCTTCCAAGAAAAGCTTGCACTGTCATAAATAAAGAATACCTGTACTCTAAACCGACACAGGTGGGTTGGTAGAGTATACCAAAGGGCGCGAGATAACTCTCTCTAAGGAACTCGGCAAAATAACCCTGTAACTTCGGGAGAAGGGGTACCTATTAGGTTGCAATAACAAGGTCCAAGCGACTGTTTACCAAAAACACAGGTCTCCGCTAAGTTGTAAGACAACGTATGGGGGCTGACGCCTGCCCAGTGCCGGAAGGTTAAAGAAGTTGGTTAGTTATTAACGACGCTGATGACTGAAGCCCCGGTGAACGGCGGCCGTAACTATAACGGTCCTAAGGTAGCGAAATTCCTTGTCGGGTAAGTTCCGACCCGCACGAAAGGCGTAACGATTTGGACACTGTCTCAGAGAGAGACTCGGTGAAATAGACTTGTCTGTGAAGATGCGGACTACCTGCACCAGGACAGAAAGACCCTATGAAGCTTTACTGTAACTTGAAATTGGTTTCGGGTTTTATTTGCGCAGCATAGGTGGGAGGCTTTGATGTTAGTCTTACGGGATTAATGGAGCCATCAGTGAGATACCACTCTAATAAAACTAGAACTCTAACTCTATACCGTTAGCCGGTTAGGGGACAGTTTCAGGCGGGCAGTTTGACTGGGGCGGTCGCCTCCTAAAAGGTAACGGAGGCGTACAAAGGTTTCCTCAGATCGGTCAGAAATCGATCGTAGAGTGCAAAGGCAAAAGGAAGCTTGACTGTGAGACCTACAAGTCGAACAGAGACGAAAGTCGGTCTTAGTGATCTGGCGATATTGAGTGGAAAAGTCGTCACTCAACGGATAAAAGTTACTCTAGGGATAACAGGCTGATCTCCCCCAAGAGTTCACATCGACGGGGAGGTTTGGCACCTCGATGTCGGCTCATCGCATCCTGGGGCGGTAGTACGTCCCAAGGGTTGGGCTGTTCGCCCATGAAAGCGGTACGTGAGCTGGGTTCAGAACGTCGTGAGACAGTTCGGTCCATATCCGGTGTAGGCGTTAGAGTATTGAGAGGATTCTTCTTTAGTACGAGAGGACCGAGAAGAACATACCGCTGGTGTACCAGTTATCATACCAATGGTAAACGCTGGGTAGCTACGTATGGAAAGGATAACCGCTGAAAGCATCTAAGTGGGAAGCCCACCTCAAGATGAGTACTCTTATTGTGAGAACAAGTAAGATCACGGCAAGACTAGCCGTTCACATATTATTCTTTCGAGGATAGTTGTAAGATAGGCATTAAGTGGAAGTGTAGTAATATATTAAGCTGAGATGTACTAACAGATCGAGGACTTGAACTTTTTTCTAGCTTTAAAATTTATTGTCTTGGTGTTTAAAGGATAGTGGAACCACATTGACCCATTTCGAACTCAATGGTGAAACACTATCACAGTAACAATACTTAAGGAGGAGTCCTTTGGGAAGATAGCTTATGCCTGGACTTTTAAACTTCCCTAAAATTCTGAATATATTATCATCAAGAAATTTGAAATACTATTCCTTAAGGTTTTATAATTTTTGTTCAATGGAGATAGAATATGCAATCATAGAGGCAAGTGGAAGACAATTTTGGGTTGAACCTAAAAAATTTATCGAGTTTAATAGGTTGATGCTTAAAATTGGGAGTACAATCTTAATCCGACGAATATTATTCGCTAAAAGCAAAACTTCAACGCATATTGGTCAGCCCTACTTACAAAATATTTTAGTGAGAGGGAAAATAAGTAAACATTTTTTAGGGCCGAAAATTCTTGTCTTTAAAATGAAACCAAAAAAAAAATATCGCAAAATGTGTTAAACTGTTACACTAACATAATATTCCTCAGTAGCTCAGTGGTAGAGCAATCGGCTGTTAACCGATTGGTCGTAGGTTCAAATCCTACCTGGGGAGTGTAATAATATTAAAAAAAAGTTACTCAAGCAAATTAGCTGGTTAGATAAGTTGGATATAATTTTTTATTTGTAAATTTCTAATATCTACTTTATTATTCTTCGCATTCAACAATTAGTAATTAACGTATGACTATTGCAATTGGACAAGCAGAGCGTAGTGGGGTATTTGACCTTGTAGATGACTGGTTAAAAAGAGATCGTTTTGTTTTTGTAGGTTGGTCAGGTTTACTTTTATTTCCATGTGCTTATCTATCTCTTGGTGGTTGGTTTACAGGAACAACATTTGTTACTTCATGGTATACACATGGTTTAGCAACTTCGTATTTAGAAGGTTGTAATTTTTTAACAGCAGCAGTTTCAACACCATCAAATAGTATGGGCCATTCTCTTTTACTTTTATGGGGACCAGAAGCTCAAGGTAATTTCACACGTTGGGTTCAAATTGGTGGGTTATGGGCTTTTATAGCTTTACATGGCTCATTTGCTTTAATTGGATTTTGTTTACGTCAATTTGAGATTGCACGTTTAGTTGGGATCCGTCCTTACAATGCTATAGCTTTTTCAGGGCCAATTTCAATCTTCGTTTCAGTTTTCTTATTATACCCATTAGGCCAAGCAAGTTGGTTCTTTGCACCAAGTTTTGGAGTTGCCGCTATATTCCGTTTCTTATTATTCCTGCAAGGTTTTCATAACTGGACATTAAACCCGTTCCATATGATGGGTGTTGCTGGTATTTTAGGTGGTGCTTTATTATGTGCTATTCATGGTGCCACTGTAGAGAATACTTTATTTGAAGATGGTGACGCTGCAAACACTTTCCGTGCTTTCACACCGACACAATCTGAAGAAACATATTCTATGGTAACGGCAAACCGTTTTTGGTCACAAATTTTTGGAGTAGCCTTCTCAAATAAACGTTGGTTACATTTCTTTATGTTATTTGTACCAGTTACAGGATTATGGACTAGTGCCATTGGGATTGTAGGACTTGCTCTTAACTTAAGAGCTTATGATTTTGTATCACAAGAGCTTCGTGCAGCAGAAGATCCAGAATTTGAAACATTCTACACTAAAAATATTTTATTAAACGAAGGTATCCGTGCTTGGATGGCTGCACAAGATCAGCCACATGAAAACTTTGTATTCCCTGAGGAGGTTTTACCACGTGGAAACGCCCTTTAATATTGTTGCAGGTAGAGATATTGAATCTACAGGTTTTGCTTGGTGGTCTGGTAATGCTCGTCTTATTAATGTCTCTGGTAAATTACTAGGGGCACATGTAGCTCATGCAGGTATCATGGTTTTTTGGACAGGTGCGATGACTTTATTTGAAGTATCTCATTTTATTCCTGAAAAACCTCTTTATGAACAAGGTTTTATTTTAATACCACATTTAGCGGTTTTAGGCTGGGGAGTTGGTCCTGGTGGTGAGATTATTAATACTTACCCATATTTTGTGGTAGGTGTTGTACACTTAGTTTCTTCGGCAGTTTTAGGTTTTGGTGGTATATACCATTCTCTAATTGGTCCAGATACACTAGAAGAATCATTCCCATTCTTTGGTTATGATTGGCGTGATAAAAACAAAATGACATCTATTTTAGGAATTCATTTAATCTTTCTTGGTTTAGGAGCATTACTATTTGCTTTCCGAGCTATGCCAGGTAATTTATTTAGCTATGGTTTATATGATACTTGGGCACCAGGCGGTGGCGATGTTAGGTTTATTGATAACCCAACTATAAACCCGTTTATTATTTTTGGATATGTTTTCAAATCACCTTTTGGTGGAGATGGTTGGATTGCTTCTATTGATAATATGGAAGATCTTGTAGGTGGACATATTTGGGTAGGTGCGCTTTGTGTTATTGGTGGTATATTTCATATCGTAACTAAACCATTCTCATGGGCTCGTAGAGCTTTTGTTTGGTCTGGAGAAGCTTATTTATCTTATAGTTTAGCAGCTTTATCTTTTATGGGTCTTACTGCTTCTATTTTTGCATGGTATAATAATACAGCTTATCCAAGTGAGTTCTTTGGTCCTACTGGTCCCGAAGCTTCTCAAGCACAAGCGTTTACTTTCCTAGTAAGAGACCAAAGATTAGGTGCAAATGTTGCATCTGCTCAAGGACCAACAGGTTTAGGTAAATACTTAATGAGATCACCGAGTGGTGAGATTATTTTTGGTGGTGAAACAATGCGTTTCTGGGATCTACGTGCTCCGTGGGTAGAACCATTACGTGGTCCTAATGGTTTAGATATCAACAAAATTAGAAATGATATTCAACCTTGGCAAGAACGTAGAGCAGCGGAATATATGACTCATGCTCCATTAGGTTCTTTAAATTCTGTTGGTGGGGTAGCTACTGAAATAAATTCTGTTAACTATGTATCACCTCGTTCTTGGTTAACTTGTTCTCATTTCTTCTTAGGTTTCTTCTTATTAGTAGGACATTGGTGGCATTCTGGTCGTTCAAGAGCTGCAGCTGCAGGTTTTGAAAAAGGTATAAACCGACAAACAGAGGCTGTACTTTCAATGCGTCCAATTGATTAACTAATACTTAAGTATTAAAAAATTTTATAAATTTTTTATTGTTGAAAGACGTTACCCATTTTTATTAATTTTTAAACTAATAAAAATGGGTAAAGTCTTTTAACAATAACTTTTGCTTCATTTTCTCCATTTTTATAACCTTTCAAAGTTAACGTACCTTCAATAATTAAATGATCTTGAACCTTATAATACTTCAAAAAATCATTTCGATAATCACCCCAAAGTAGAAGTGTTAATTCACCCCGAGAATCTTTTTGCCGAAGAACTGGGAATTGAACTTTAATTTCAATAGTCTCATATTCTTTATAAACTAAGTGGACAGGTTCTCCTATAACTTTTACAACAAAAATAGCATGGTTCATATTTTATATAATAAATTAAATAATAGAACTCTGAGTTTTTTTGATTTGTCCCACATTTAATCGTTCTAAAAGATTAAGCATCATTTCAAAATATTCTCTTAAATAAAAATCTAATTCTAATATTTCTTTTTTATTAATTTTTAATACATCATAAGTATAATTTATAGAAGATGTAAAGTTCTGGCTATTATTTATAACTTCAATGAATGCTAAACGATCACTAATTTTAATACTCCATTCAAAAAATCCTGTAATTTGTCTAAAAAGTTTAAAAATAAATACAGGAACCCTTTGAGTTTTTGCTTTTTGTCCCGATAATTTTTCACATAATTCAATAATTTCCTCTGATTTCCAAGCTTGCGAACTTCCAGTAGCAAATATTTTATTTTGTGTTTCTTTAATAGATAAACTTTTTATACAAAAAAACGCAGCATCTTGAGTATCAATATAAGAAATTGTTGGAGATTCCAAAGTAATTATAATAGGTTTCTGTTCTAATATCGGTATAGCATACTGGTATATAAGACCTTGAAAAAACCCAGCATATTTAAAAATAGTAAATGGTATTTTTGACTTTTCTAGAAATTTTTCTATTCTATACTTCACTTGCATTAAAGTAATATAAGGATATTTTTCAGAGTCTAAAATAGATAAGAATATAAAACGTTTTAGTTGTATATACTTTGCTAATTCTATAACAATTAATTTTCCGTACCAATCTACATAAATTAGTTCGCTATTATCTTCTGATTTTGTAGTCGAAGCATCAATAACTGCAGTAACACCTTGAAAAGAAAAAGGTAAGGTTTCTGGTATTATTAAATCACCATAAACTAACTCAGCACCCCATTCTTTTAAAAAATTAGCAGCTTTTTTATTACGCACAATACAACGAACTTGAAAACCATTTTCTAAGGCTTTTCTAACAATTTGTCGACCTAAAGTTCCAGTTCCACCAAGAATAAGTAATGTCATAGTTATATAATTTGTTATAAATTTTTAAGACTTGTGTCAGATATATACGATAAAGTTATCCTATGGTAATACTGTACTATATTAATTTATATAAATTCAAATTTTAAATATACTTTTTTTTAATTTTACTATATGATTCTCTTCTAGAATTATTAATTATAACAAAAAACATCTAGAATAAAATCAGACTTTTATATACACTATAAATACAGATTTTCTATTAAGATAAAAAACAATCAAGAGAATTTAAAATAATTATTACTTACTAAGAAGATTGTCAATAATAAAGAATAAAAAGCTAAAAAGGATTAAAAAATGGTTTTCTGGGATAATTTACTTCGTTACCCGAGATTTTTTATATCTTCAATGATTGGTTTAATTTTAGTGGTTATAAACCCTATTATTAACCAGTTCAAAAAATTTAATGACAAAAAAATAATATATCTATTTTTATTTATTTCTTTGATTACTCTATTTTGTATTTTAAAAGAAATGCTTAATTTTGATTAAATAACACCTACTTAACGTATTTTATTATTATTATTAGGATAATTACTTTATGACAACTAGACACTTTTTTAACTCAATACCTTATTATGGTGACTATGGGAAGGTAAAAAAAGAAGAAAGCGAACAAGAAAAAAGAGAAAGAATACAAAAAGAAGAACACGAAAGAATGCAAAAAGAAGAACAGGAAAGAAAAGAAAAAGAAGAGAAAGTAAAACCATATTATTTCTCAAAAAATTCTTGGCGTAATACTAAGTCAACATACTCTACAAAGTATTACTTTCCACGAGCTACTTCAAAAAGAGGTGAACTAAATCGAGACGAACGAATAGGAATAGCAAACAGAAAAATTGAAGATAAGGTTCACCAAAAGCTAGAGAAAAAAGAGAGTAAAAAAAATCTTATTCTTTTTAAAAATATTCAGGAAATTGATGAGGATAAATTGTATATACAGACAGGCGCTTTTGCACTCTTTGATACATTAGTCCGTAGTCGTATTGAGTCTGTCTTTGGGTATCCTGGTGGTGCAATATTACCTATCTATGACGAATTATTTTTTTGGGAACAAAAAAAAATGATTAAACACTATCTTGTTAGGCATGAACAAGCTGCAACCCATGCAGCAGATGGTTTTAGTAGGTCGAGTGGCCAAGTCGGGGTTTGTTTTGCAACATCGGGTCCGGGTGCAACAAATTTAGTTACTGGTATTGCTACAGCATATTTAGATTCAATTCCGATGATAATCATAACTGGACAAGTAGGGAGTCAATTTCTTGGAACAGATGCTTTTCAAGAAACTGATATTTATGGAATAACTTTATCATTGGTTAAACATTCATATCTTGTTTTCGAAGCAAGATTTTTGTCTCAAATTCTTGCAGAAGCAATCTATATCTCACAAAACGGTAGGCCTGGTCCAGTTTTAATTGATATACCAAAAAATATCGGTCTTGAAAAAATAAAAAGCTTTACTCCTTGCTATAATACAACTGTGCATAAAGTTTTAGGTTGGCGATATAAAGTAAAGAATCAATTAGACAATATAAGAATGGCTTTACATAAACTTTCCGTGTCTTCAAAACCTCTATTATATATTGGTGGGGGAGTATTAAGTTCTAAGGCTACTCGGGAGTTATCACGCTTTGCTTATACTTATCAAATCCCTGTGACAACAACCCTAACTGGAAAAGGAGCCTTTAATGAGAATAATAAATTGTCTTTAGGTATGTTAGGAATGCATGGTACGGTATGTGCTAATTTTTCTATATCAAATTGTGATTTACTGATAGCTGTTGGTGCTAGATTTGATGATAGAGTTACAGGAAAATTACAAGATTTTGCTTGTAAAGCTTTTATTATTCATATTGATGTTGACGAGGCAGAAATCGGAAAAAATAAAAATATTGGTATTGGTATAGTAGGGGATATAAAAAAAATTTTTCAAAAAATTTTATTACTAATGGCCCGTCCAGAACACGGTTGGTTAGAAAAACCTCTACGTAAAGAATTTCAATACTGGGGAAGGCAAACATTAGTATGGAAAAGAAAATTCCCATTATTACCAATCCCTGGTGATTATTCAAAGTTACCTAAAACTATTAATGATGTATTATTACCACAAACTGTTATTAAAACAATCTCAGAAATTCGACCTTATGCGATCATTACTACAGATGTCGGACAACATCAAATGTGGGCTGCGCAATACACAAAATGTCAACGACGTAAGTGGTTATCTAGCGCTGGTCTAGGAACAATGGGGTTTGGTTTACCAGCAGCTATAGGAGCCGCGATAGCTTATCCAAACGAAGATATTATTTGTATTACAGGTGATTCAAGTTTTCAAATGAATTTACAAGAATTAGGAACAATAGCGAAACATAAGTTGCGAATTAAAATCGTTATAATTAATAATCATTGGCAAGGAATGGTACGTCAATGGCAAGAGACGTTTTATGAAAGTCGATATTCACATTCAAATATGTCCGAAGGCTCACCAAAATTTGATATTCTTGCAAAGGCTTATGGGTTAAAAAGTTTCTATACTCAACGTCAATCAGAAATCTGGCCCACTTTACGTGATGCTCTTGAAGGAATAGACCCTGTTTTACTTGAATGCAATGTTCTAGAAGATGAAAATTGTTATCCTATGGTAGAACCTTCTAAGTCCAATAGTGAAATGGCTTTATCGAGAAAACTTTCTACTACAAGAGAAGGGTTAGTAATAGATAAAGAAAAAGAAAAAGAGAGAGCAGAGCTCTCTTTAGAAAAATTAAATAAAAAGAAAAATTAAAATTATGTGTCAGTGTTTTATTTTAAACTTTAAACAAGTCTTGAATAGTATTCAATTACTAACATATCATTGATCTTAAATCTAAGATCTTTACGTTGGATTAAATTTAAAATTTTCCCAGTCAATAATTTTGAGTCAAATTCTAAATGACTATTTGAAATATTATCATTCGCGTTTAGGTTTTCTCCTTGATTTAAATTCGATTTAATTAATGTAACCGTTTTAGGTTTCGTAGAAAAACTAATGATATCATTTGGTCGGCATTGAAAACTAGGAATGTTTACTCTTTTTTTATTAATCATTACATGACCATGACTAACAAATTGTCTTGCTGCTGGTATAGTTGGTGCTAATCCTAAACGAAAAATAATATTATCTAAACGCATTTCTAAAAGTTGCATTAATAAAAAGCCTGTTAAACCTTTTCTTCTTTTTGCTTCTTTGACGTATCGTAATAGTTGTGACTCAGTTATTCCGTAGTTATAACGTAACTTTTGTTTTTCATTTAATCTAATTTTATAGGGAGAATCTTTCGATTTTTTTTGTTCCTTTGAATCTTGCTTTATTACTACTTTTCTTGTTAAACCAGGCAAATCACCTAATCGATTAATAATTTTTAAACGTGGGCCTCTATAACGTACCATTTTAATTAAATTAATATTTTTAAATTAAAATTAATTTACTAATAAACTTAAAAGAATATTAAGCGAGATGAATACTTTATTAAAGTTAAATTAAAATCAAAAATTGTTTGTTGCAATATAAGATAGTACAGTAATGTATTATCTTATACAAGGGCTTGTAGCTCAGTGGACTAGAGCGCGTGGCTACGAACCACGGTGTCGGGGGTTCGAATCCCTCCTAGCTCATATAATATATTTTTTTGGGGTATAGCCAAGTGGTAAGGCAGTGGACTTTGACTCCGCCATTCGTAGGTTCGAATCCTCCTACCCCAGTTTTCAGTTTTTTATTACTTTTAAACTATTTGAGTAGATTGTTTATCTGGACAATTCAATATTAATTTCTTTAGATAAAGACTTCACGTTAGAATTAACTTCTAATTTTGTAGTTCTGTGTCTTTCTTAAATTTACCCGATAAATATTGCTAAATAATCCTTTCTCATTCTCTTGGTTATGTATTATTTTGGTTCCAAAAAGCTTTAGAGAAATAGGAAGTAAAGTAACAATTTTATTCAAAAAATATAGATCATATTTTTTATCCAACTAATTAGTTGGATAAGAAATATGATCTATATTTTTTGTAAGATTAAAATTTACCTATAAGCTCATTTTTTAACTTTGAACTTTTTCGTATTAATTTTGTTATACCCTCGACTTCATCAACATTTGATAGCCAATAATTGATTATAATAGTATAATCATTTAATATATTAATAGAATCATCTTTTGACATCCAAGGTTTATAAGATAATTTTTCTTTTAGTAATTGCCAACCATTTTTTTTAGGCCAAAAAAAAAAAGTAGTAATAGGCATTGTAGAATTATTTTGTAATTTTTTATCTACAGCTAGACCTAAATAGTTTTTACTCCAAAGAATCTTAAAAACATAAATATTATCCTTTCTCATAATTAATTGTTTAGAATTTATTAAAATTTAGAAGATCTTCTTAATAAATTTTTGACTACTTCTGTAGGCTGTACACCATTAGCTAATCTCTTAATTGTTCTTTCTCTGTTGATATGGAAAGTCTTTTTCATTGGATCATAAAAACCTAACTCTTCTAATGCCTTTCCGTCACGCTTAGTTTTCACATCCATCACTACAATTTTATAAAAAGGTTGTTTTTTACGACCTCCACGTTTAAATCTTATTTTTAACATATTTAGTATACCTTATTATAATATTTTAAAAGTTTTCGATTAGTTAATATTTTTCTTATATATGTATACTTTACTCTAAATATAATGTCATTTTTAAATATTTATTAATTCTAATCTCAGCTATTATAAAATATATCATTAGTTCAAAGATTCTTCTTTTTTATCCTATCTATCTATCTATCTACATAATTATAATTGACTCTAATGTCCGTATCATCCATTCCAAGCATATAAATGCCATCATTGCAGACATATCCATACCGAATATAGTTGGAAGTAAACCTTGGAATTCTTTCAGAAATATATCTGTGATAACGATTAACCCAAACATTGGATGAATATAAGGATTAACATTTGGAAACCATTGGACCACGAACCGGATGGACAAAGCCCAATAATATCCTTTAAGAAATAGTACCGTAAAGAGTATTGTCAAGATAAGATAATCTTTTTTTTCTAAATTATCTAAAACCATTCCCTGAGGGAGACGATTATTAACGAAATTATATATTGTATATGATAAATCCATTTTTCTCTCCCATCTTAATTAAATTTTTTTATACTTTATTTTCAGTTATAAGAAAAAGAATATTATGTCTAAAAAGAAGTTATTGTTTTTAAAGTAATACTATTGTAAATTGAAGTATCTTGTCAATGTTTAATAATTTATTTTTAGGAAAATAAATATAATGACTCCACTATATATTTAAGAATATTGATGCTTCTTAAAAGTAAGAGATTACTGAGTCTTAAGAAGAGACATTAACTCATATTACAATATTTTATAAACTACTTTGAATTTAAAAATTATTTAAAAAATCAATTAGTACTATTAAATTTTAATAAAACACTTATCTATATATTTTTTTTATTCGAAAAGTTCAAAAACTGTGATATAATACTATCGGACAAAATACTTTTTTATACTTTTGGCATAAACTAAAAGTAAATAAATAATTTTAATGGCAATTTTTTATCACAAAATTATATTTATTACTCATATGGACAAAAATTTTAAAGACTCTGTGGATTATGAATCTAGATGGGGATTTTATCTAAAAAGTGAAATTTTAAATGGCCGCGTAGCAATGATTGCGTTAATAATAATATTGATCATTGAAACTTTAACAAAGCAAACTTTAATTAATTTACTTTCTTTTTTTTTAGGTTAATTTTAAATAGTAATTAAATCCAGTAATAACTAATTAAATTTTTCTTATTATAAAGTTAAAATTTAATTAGTTATATTTTTTAACCAATCATAGCCTTTTTCTTCCAATAAATTTGCTAATTCAGCACTACCAGTTTTAACAATTTGTCCATCTTGCATAACATGAATATAATCTGGCTTTATATATTCAAGTAATCTTTTATAATGAGTAATAAGAATCACACTTTTATTTTTATTTTCCATTAATGTATTAATTGTTTCAGAAATTGATTTTAAAGCATCAATATCAAGACCCGAATCTGTCTCATCAAGAATACCTAATAGTGAATCTAATAAAGCAAATTGTAGAATTTCATTTCGTTTTTTTTCACCCCCTGAAAACCCTTCATTAACGTTTCTAGAAATAAAACTCTCATCAAGATTAACCATTTTTAATTTTTCTCTTAACAATTCATAAAAAAATAAAGGGTTTGCTTTTGGTAGATTCATTGAAACTTGTTTTGCATTATATATTGCTTCCAAAAATTCTTGGTTATCAACACCTGCAATTTCAACTGGATATTGAAACGCTAAAAATAAGCCTAAATGAGAACGTAAATCGGGATCTAAATCACAAATATCTCTTCCTTGGAATAAAATTTCACCTTCTATCACCTCATAAGAAGGATGACCAGCAATTACTTTAGAAAGTGTACTTTTCCCAGAGCCATTTGTTCCCATGATAGCATGTATTTCTCCTGGAAAAATAGACAGATTAACTCCTTTTAAAATCTTATTATTATTAATATTTGCATGTAAATTCTTAATTTCTAATAATGGTTTTTTAGTGTGACTCATCCGACACTCCCTTCTAATTTTATACGTAATAAATGCTCAACCTCAGAAGCAAATTCAATTGGTAACTCATCAAAAACAATTTTACAAAACCCAGTAAGGATTAAGGTAACTGCATCTTCTGCATTAATACCTCGCTGTAATAAATAAAAAAGCTGTTCTTCCCCAACTTTTGAAGTTGAAGCTTCATGTTCTATTTTTGAAGTTGAATTTTGTACTTGTATATAGGGAAATGTATTGGCTTGCGCATCTGCTCCAAATAAAAGTGAATCGCATTGAGAGAAATTCCTACTATCCAAAGCTTTTGTACCAATTTTAACCAATCCACGATAACTATTTTTTGAATAACCACTAGAAATACCTTTAGAAATAATTTGACTTGTAGTATTTGATCCTACATGAATCATTTTAGTCCCTGTATCAGCTTGTTGCATATTAGTTGTTAATGCTACTGAATAAAATTCTCCTTTAGAACCATTACCAATTAGAACACAACTAGGATATTTCCATGTAATAGCTGATCCTGTTTCAACTTGTGTCCAAGAAATTTTAGAATTTTCTCCTATACATAAACCACGTTTTGTTACAAAGTTATAAATACCTCCTACACCATTCTGATCCCCAGCATACCAATTCTGAACTGTTGAATATTTGATTTCAGCATTTTTTAATGCTATTAATTCTACGATAGCAGCATGTAATTGATTAGTATCATATTGTGGGGCAGTGCAACCTTCAAGATAACTTACGTAACTTCCTTCTTCCGCGATAATTAAAGTACGCTCAAATTGTCCTGATTCTTTATTATTAATACGAAAATAAGTTGATAATTCTAAAGGACACTTTAAATTTTTGGGGACATAGCAGAATGATCCATCGGTAAAGACAGCTGAGTTTAACGCAGCAAAAAAATTATCACCAAAAGGAACGACGCTTCCTAAAAAATGTTTAACTAAATGTGGATATTTTTTAATAGCTTCTGAAATAGGACAAAAAATAACTCCATACTTTTCTAGTTCCTCTTTGAAGGTAGTAGCAATAGATACACTATCAAAAACTGCATCTACAGCAACATTTGCTAGACGTTTTTGTTCATTTAGCGAGATTCCTAATTTATCAAATGTATTTTTTATTTCTGGATCAACTTCATCTAAATTGTTTAAAGTTTTTTTTGTTTTTGGAGCTGAATAATAAACAATTTTTTGATAATCCATTTCTAAAAAATTTAATTTAGCCCAAGTTGGACTTTTCATTTGTCTCCATTTTTTTAATGCCCCAATTCGAAAATTGAACATATAATTAGGTTCATTATTTTTTTTGATAATATTTCTTATTATTTTTTCATTTAAACCAGGTGGGAGTGTATCAATTTCAATATCAGTAGAAAATCCATATTTATAGGGTTGGTTTACAAGCTGTTTTAATGTTGCATTTGTATCTGTCATCATATTATTTTCCTTCAAAATTTTACTAAATAAATATAGATATTCTTGAACGTTTTTTTTAATTCTAACATTTTTGTCTAGAATTGACTTATCCAACTGTTTACTAAAAATACTATTGTATATTTTAGTTAACTATTAATTCATTATGTTTAATAATATCTATTTTGTCCATCTACCTTTTTAATGAATGTTTATAATAGTATACTTTAAGAAAATAATTTTACTTATTTTTACTACTAATATTAGAATAATAAGAAACTTTTTCATGAGATAGTTTCAAGATGATTTCGGGAACCCCTTATTTAAAAGATTTTATGGAATTGATATTTTAGGGTTTTAAAAGTCAGGTTGTTTTTCTTTTAGGTTATTAGTAAAGTTTTAATATTTTCTAAATCGATTACTATTGTAGTAAGGTAATTAGTAATCAATTTTATATTATTTCTATAAATTCATTTAACGTTTCGTTTCAACATATCGTTGAAAAATAAATCTATTATTATTCTTATTTGTAGTAAGAACTTTTGATCGAATAAAACCTAATTCAAGAGCTTGGGCAATTGTTTCAGAATAACCGTAATTTAATTCTATTTTCTTTAAAAATACATTAGTTTTTTCCTTTTGTGTCCATGATTGAGAATCTGTAATTATATTATAAGAGAGATCTCTTAATTCAAAAGATAAGTAATTGTCGTTTGAGTTTTCATAGATTTTAGATTTTAAAGTTTTTGAAAAATGCATAGGAATCTCTATATTTTTATTAAAGTTATGTTCTACATAAGGATGTCCTAGTTTATTTATAACTTTTTTTAATATTACGGGGTTTGTATATTTTGTTTTAATAGATGTATAATGAGACATTTATTTTATTCTATCTAAAATATTTAAAAGCGAACTAAAAGATATAGATACTACTTGCCTACTTTAATTATACTTAATCTTTTTAAAAGTGTCAATGATCTTTTCTTGCTACACATTCTTTATTGTAAAGTTTGGCATATCATGATAATTATTTATTTTTAACACATCTTTAATTGTCAATTAAGTTTGTGCGGGGGAGTCCCTGGCTTTACAAGAGGTGGTGTATAGGAATAAAGTTTATCGGTAGCCTGATCCTTCCACTTTGTAGAATTCTATTTAGCACCAGAACCCTATTTTAACTAGTTAAACTGTTTAGTTTAAATATGATTTAAAAACTTTTTTGGAGGTACTAATTTCCCCCTTATAGTATTTTTAATTATAAATTTGTATGGAGCATTTGGATAATGTATGTTCCAACGTTCACTACTAAAAAGTTCTAAATTTAGTTTTTCTTTTCGTTATAAAACATTACACTTGTAGGTGTACTAATGAATAACTGGTTAAAGTTATCATATATAGTACTAGTTGTGATATAACTATTTTTTAGTGGCTCAATAACTACTGTTATGTTCTTGAAAGTAGTGTCTATAACTCTAGTCCTTGTAAGGTCTAGCGAATAGTTTATTTTTAAATTTAATATCTTGAATAAATTTTTTTAAGTCTCTTTTGGAATCAAATAAATTGTTACCTAAGTGCTGCATGTACAATTTTAAATGTAATAAATAAGAATATCTACTCATTTCATTTAATTAATAATTATGAAATTATTTTAATTTAAAGTTTGTACACCTGTAATTTATCATGTAATTTATATATAGGTTATATGGGAAAAATAATTTCTTTTAAAATATATTATGGCTCTTTTATTTCATCTTTAAAAAATGCAGATCGCATATCTTTGATATTTCATTGTAGATCTAATATTTTCATCAGCAATAATTTCAGGGAATTTTCAATACATTAGTTATTAGACTAATCCGAAGATGGTATTATTTACTTGTATATATATTTCACCGGCATAACTTTATATTTAAAATTCATTATTGTTACTCTCGAAGTCTTTATCGTTTAGCTGTTATTACGACAAAAACTCATTTATTAGAATACTTACCAGGCTCAGAAGGAATTGAACCTACATTAGAAACTTAGAAGGTTTCGGTCTTTATCCATTAGACGATGAGCCCAAAATATTAATCAATTAAGATTTGGTGGGCAGTACTGGACTTGAACCAGTGACCCCCTGCTTGTAAGGCAGACGCTCTACCACTGAGCTAACTGCCCTTAATATTATATTACTTGGTCTATATACATTTTTGCAACTGCAGGAAAAGTAAATCTTTTACACCTATCTCGATATTAGGAGTTAAAGTTATATGGTTATAAAACAACAGTATTATTACTTTTACAACTTTATAGAAAAATATAGTTTGGATTATTAGAAATAAATTTAGTATAACTACTTTATAGACTAGAGCAGTTCTTTTTATTTTCATAATTTTTATTTCTCTTCCGTTAATAATAGTAAAATTTTTACGTTTGCTGCATTATATATAAATATACAATACGTCTTTTATGACTACTACAATTATAATTAAAGTCAATATAATTTTATTTACTTGGGCTCTAGTAATACTATCATATAATATATGAATTCACAATGTCAAATAGAAAGTTTAAATATTTAGAATTTACTTATTAGACGATTGAGAATCTGATCATTTCACAACTATACTTTATTTTGCATTAGGTTCTGTAGTATTTAGCTGGTGAAAGGACTTGAACCTTCAACCTACTGATTACAAATCAGTTGCTCTACCAATTGAGCTACACCAGCGTCTAATTCTTTTTAGCTCGTTTTTTAATTTAAGTATCAAGGGTGAATGACGGGACTTGAACCCGCGGATGGCGGAATCACAACCCACTGCCTTAACCACTTGGCTACATCCACCTTAATACTTATAATATACTGTATATATATATAATAATGAAAAATTAAAAAATGAAAATAAAATTTTTTCTTTTGTCGCTGTCTTTAAATGGTTTTAGATACAAAATATATATGAATAGACCTTTACAAATTTTTGATTTGTTACAGTTTCTTAGTTATCAAAAAGAACTTGTAATAATTGAATATAATGGAAAAATCTATAATAATTTTAATAACCAAATTAAATACTTACAACATAAAGATAGAATAGAAATTATTACAATTGTTGGTGGTGGTTAATATTTTAGTTAGAGTCCAAAGCTACTAAAACCCGGCCTCGTTCTAGATCTTTCGAAATAATTTTTAACGGTATTTGATCACCTAATTTATAGAATGATGAAATATTTTGTGTTTGTTCATTTTTTTGAAAGATTTCAGAAATATGTAATAAACAGTTGATGCCTAAAATATTTATAAAAACCCCAAAATACTTAATAGAAGTAACATTACCCAGATAGGTTGGTCCAATAACTAAATTTCGATTTACCTTATTAAAAACAGCTAATTTCGAGCTAATATGAGCAATATGAAAAGAATCTTTAATTTCTAAAAATTTGAAAGGGATAAAAAGTTTATTATTATTTAGCTTCAAATAATATTTTGGAATATTTATATTTAATACAAAAAAAGATAAACTATCAAAGGTTATTAATTTTCCTTTTCCTAAAGATTCACCAAACTTAGCATAAATAGTTATATTTTTAAAATCTATTTGTCTTAAACGATTCCATAAATAAATTGATTGAACTCGTTTCATGGAAACAATTATCCTATTAGAATTTTTATTAATATTAAGAATTAAAAATTCTCCAATATAATTAATATTTAAAAGATCAATTTTCTTTGTGATTGGAGAAATAGAAATTTCTTTTAATGGTAAAAAACATACTTGGTCTAAGCCAACATCAACAAGAACATAATTTGATTCTACTCCAACCACAATACCAGCTAATATATCATTTGTCTTTATTTTGTAACTATATTTTGATAGGATTAGGCCAAATTTATTAAAATCAAATTTGGATGTAGTGATAGATAATAACATAATTTCTCCTTACGTTCTCTAAGAATAAAATTCGATATCTACAAAATTTATTCTTGGAATTTTATATCATAATGTTTTTCTAAATATACTATTATAGGATTAGTAATGTCTAGGATTTCTTCATTTGATAAAGTCCTAATGTTAGATTGAAATTTTAATTTAAAACTTAAACTACAATAACCTTCTTTTATAGGTGCTTCTGAATAATAATCAAATAGACTTATAGATTTTAATAATGGCTGACTTAGTCGATAAATTATTTCTTTGATTTCAGAAGAAAATATAAATTTATTTACTATAAAACTTAAATCTATATAAGAAATAGGATAAGAAGAATAAGGGGTATAATTAATCAAATTTTGACTTTCGCAGAAACGGTTTAGTACTTCTGTATTAATCTCAAATAAATAAACCTTTTTCTGAATATTTTTTTTTAAGGCTAAAATTGGGTGTATTTGACCAAATACGCCTAATTTTTGATTCCCTATAAAAAAATTACTAGTTAAATTAGGGTGAAATTTTGCTCCATAATGGTTTTCTCGTTCCCAATAGATCGGTAAAGATAGATTTAATTTTTCCATTAAAGTTTCAAGAATTCCTTTAGCTTCAAACCAACTTATAGATGAGTTTTCACCATTCCACGATGAGTAAAATATTTGTCCACCAAAGATACCACTGATAAGTTCTATTTCTTTTTTTTTTTCATCGGATAATAAGTTATATATTCTTCCTAATTCAAAACTTTCAAAAGTTTCTCCAATATTTTTTTGGTTAAATTGAACTTTATCTATTAATCCATTTAATAGACTTAATCGAAGAACAGAAGACTCATTAAACAACGGATTTTTTAATGTTATTTGATTCTTAGAATCTTTTTTAACCAATATTGAATGTACACTTTCATTAAACCCTAATTTTAAAAAATAATCTTTTAGTCTTCTTTTAAGTTTTTCAAATTTGGTTAAGTAACCAAATTGGTTATTGTCCATTGTTATAGGTTTAAATTTATTAAATCCAACAACTCTTACAATTTCTTCTATTAAATCGACTTCTCTTTCAATATCTACTTTCCTCGCTAAAGGTATATCAACATAACAGTTTCTATTTGTTTGTAAACTGATTTTAAAATTAAGTAATTTTAAATTCTTTATTATTTGAGAGGCAGTTAAAACACTAGAATGATTATAGGGACCAGTTAATTTTTTAATATTTTTATAAACTAGTTTTATTTTTTTTTCAGATTGTTTTATATACCTATTTAATAATGAAAAATCATTACCTAAATATTTAAAAGTATTTTTATTATTAATTATATGCTCAAATTGTATATTTTGCGTCCAAAATAAATGAATCAAACGTAAATAAGATTGTTCAAGAAGATTTAAATCTGTTTGTTTTTCGGATTTTATTGAATAATCAGTGCGTAAATTTAATATTTTTGAGGACTTTTTTATTCTTTTTTGGTCATAAACCCCATATTGAAGTAAAATCTGAGAAGTAGTTTTATTAACAAGAGTAGTATAATTTTGAATAAAACCTGGTATTGAGATTATTTCATTATTGAGAGTTAAGGTTAGTATCTTAGTATTCAGTTGTATTGTTTTTGATTCAGATATTTTTAATAAAGAATTCTGTTTGGCAGGCTTAGTAATAAAAGTTAAATTGGTTGTTGTCATAAGATCTTCTAAAATTTTAAGATCATAAGCAAAAAAAACTTGACCTGTTTCGAGCATTACATAATTAATAGTATCTATAATATTATTTACCGATTTAAACCCCATTAACTCTAAACGTTTTTTTATCCAATATGGGGAGGATTTTACTTCTACTTTTTTACTCTTTAGGTTGGAAAATATTACAGACTCATTTGAATGCCTAATATCATTAATACTTAGGGTTTTTATAGCTTTTTTAAATAACTTTTTTTGTAAATACCATTCCCATAAAGAATAATTTTTTTCCCATAGTTTATAATTATTACTAATTTTATAAATCTTATTATTTAACAAATGTGGTTTATTAATTTTAGCTTTTATAGGGTAATTCTTAGATTTTGTTTCTTTTAAGTAGAAATTTTGGTCTACATCAAATATACCCAAATCCGCTTGTGAGTCTAATAAAATTAATGCCCTTATATGAGTAGGAGTTTCTAGAAAAAAATTAGACGTAAAAAGAGTAATTATCTCACTTATTAAACCTCTTATGTTTGAAACGTCAGCCCTATTCGCTGTAAAGCTAATATCTAAAATGAGGTCGGAACTTTCAAAATATTTTTTAGTAGTTATACTTTCAATTTCAAAGCCTGTTAAAGTTAATCGCGTTACTAATTTATTTAAAGTTAATTTTTGTAGACCTATTATCTCTTGTATCCACTTTAAGGAAATATACATAAAGTTTTGTAGTGGTTAAAAAATAGATAGATACATATATTAAATCATTTGAGCTTACTTTAATTTTGTTTAGGATTTAATACTCATCCTCAGTTATTGGAGCTCGAACAAATGTTAAATTATTTTCCTCGCAATACCTTTCCATAAACCTCATAAAACGATCCCAAGCCTCAGCATTCTTCATAATATAAAGTGCTTGAAGTGTTTTTGGTTTACCTTCAATAAATTTAGCATTAAGATCTTTTGTGCTTAATACTCCTTCTTTATCAATTAAAAACATACCTGATATTTCACTTTCTGGGTTAATACCCGTATAGAACAAACTAGCATCTTCAAAAATAAAAGTTGCTGTTCCAGTAGTACCATCCGTTGATCGGGTGATATTAATAGTCGGGATAGTAGTTTCTTCAACCCCTTTAATAAATTGTATTATAGCTTTCATACTTCTCCTAATTAAATTATTATTATTATTTTAATATCTATAAATAATACTGAACTATACAGGATTAAAAAGAAAAAGACAACTTGACAAAAAAGGTCAATTAAAATTTGACTTTTTCATTCTCTTATATTATAAAATGCCAACAGCAACTTAAACTAATAATAGTATCAATACTAGTAGTAACAATTATTATTGTTATTAACAAATAATAATCTAAATTAATTATTTATCGATATATCAATTATGGGGAAAAAAACAATTCAAGTCATTTTGACTAAGGATGTTAAGGATTTAGGAAAACAGGGTAGCCTTATTAAAGTTAAACCAGGGTATATTAGAAATTATTTAATCCCTTTGAAACTTGCTAAAGTAGCTACCCTTAATTTAATTAATCAATTTGAGTCACAACAGAAAGAATTAGATCTGAAACAACTTCAATTTAGCAAAAAATGTCTTAGTGTTAAAGAATTACTAGAAAGTTTCGGTAAATTTACAACTAAAAAAAAAATTTCTGAGAATGGAGTTTTTTATGGTAAAATCACAAAAAAACATGTTTTAGAATTAATAACCAATAGAGTTGAATTACCCATAGAACTAAATAAAACGCAGTTAGAATTACCTGAAATGAAAAAATTGGGAGAATATATTCTTGAAGTTAATTTAACAACAAATGTTACCGCGAAAATTAATCTTGAAATTTTACCAGAATAAAATATTGTAGTAATAATTGATTT